AAAACCCTTCTTTTTCTTTGAACCCACCCAATCAAAAATTCCCCAATTCTCAAACAAAGGAGAATAGAAGAAATCATACTTTCATAGAATATCTTAATTGAATTATATCTAATGATCAATAAATTCGGCCGAATTCTATATCTACACGCGTAAAAATCCTAGCAAGATTCTAATCTATTCTATAAAGATTTTTTATAGAAATTTGCCCTGGAATTGACCAAGACCCAATACTAATATTATTCTTTATTGGTGTAGAATGGAAATCTAAATGGGGCGTGGCCAAGTGGTAAGGCAACGGGTTTTGGTCCCGGTATTCGGAGGTTCGAATCCTTTCGTCCCAGGCATATACATTGTATCAGAGTAAAAGTTTATTTTGAAATTATGTATAAATGCCTAATATTGGATAGAATGTCATTCGTGTTTCTTTTATTATTTTGAATGATTCTTCTATGAATCATATTTTTGTTTTTCACAAACCGAACTAACTGAATTGAGTGCAAATGGCATGCGGATATAACTAAATAAATTTGTTTGTGATCAAGATACGATGGTAACATAGGTCACACCCCTTTTATTAAGTTATTAATTAGTTGAATTAAAAAATTAATAAAGTATGGCGGATTTTTCATCATATGTTCATTCCTTTAAAATTAAACTTAAATGTAAATAGGGTAACCAAATTATTAGGATCTCTTAATTATAGGAGGTTATTACATTACATTAAATTAAATGGGATTAAGTACCGGGTTAGGGTAAACTAAAAAATTAGGAGCAAGGGCCTAATCTGGACTTGTTTGTCTTTGTCCCTCGAGAGTCCCCCTTCCCCAAGGGGATCCTTTTTTTGTTCTGATTCAGTATTCCCAGAGAGTCGGGGGATAGATAGTTCTTAATTAGTAACGGGAAGTATCTTATTAATAAAATTCGAATCGAAAGAACAAGAACAAGTACCCAAATCTTCTCTTATATCAGTCTTTTTTATCCATCTCACACAAAAACGGGGTTTTTGTTCAATCCATTTATCTGCTTTAAATCGTTGATAGCTCAATTCGAAAAGAAACAGATATTTCTCCCTCTCTCTCTCTCTCTCTCTTTTTTTTATGATGATCAAATTTTGAGTCTTTACTGTAAAACTTTATTCAAAAAATAATGATGTCGAAATAGGAAACTTTTTCTATTATAAAAATTATAAAAATTTTTAATGATTGCTTTTGAGTTGAATCTTTGGTATTCAAAGAAGTGGTAAATGGGTCATATTGAGTCACTTTAAGATGCAGAGTAAAAAAGAATTCATTTATTAATATTCGTATTCTTTCTATATTTCTATTAGTTTTTTAATAAAAAGTAAAGTGTTGCATTCATACAATAACATACAATAATAGGTGGGGTCTTGCTAAGATTGCTTCAGAAAACTTTTTGCCATCTTTGTATAGAAGAAAAAAGGGTATAGATTAATATGTTTATGTATCGACGGAACCAATGACTATTCATGATTCCATAATTGAATCAATTCCATACGGGTTCCAAATTAGAGGAATGTTTTGTTATGGTAAAACTTCGTTTGAAACGATGTGGTAGAAAGCAACGTGCGACTTGAAGGACACGATCCGATGTGGATTTTTCTTCTTACATCCGCCATCTTTTCTAAGAATGAAGGTGCTCTTGGCCCGACATCTGTTCTGTTTTCACTAGAATCCTTCTTTTTGTTAGGTTGTAATCCTTCTTTTTATTAGGTTGTAATGAATATAGTACATGATGGAGCTCGGGTAGAAAGTATGGATTCCTCTTTCAGGGGTCAAGAATCTAGGGTTAATACCAATCAATTCATTGGAACAACTTCGTAAGTATATCATCAATATAGAAATAGAAAGGATCCRATTCGGTCCAGTTTTTAATTCAAAAGGAAAATTTGTTGGAATTGAAAAAACTCTTTCGATTAAAAGTGTATCGCGGGGAATCAAGTGTTTGTATGATTCTTTGCTAGAAATAAATCACAAAAGGGGCATGTTGCTGCCATTTTGTAAGGATTAAGAAGCACCGAAGTAATGTCTAAACCCACTGATTTAAAACAAAGAAAAAGGATCCCAGAACAAGGAAACGCCTTTTTTTCAATTGTCTCAATAACTGGATCATAATAAAGAATAAAGAATCCAAATGGATTGTATTTTAAATGAGACAAACAAAAGGGGGGTTAAAGACTATTCAAAAAATGAAATAAATTGCCTAAATACTTTTTTCTTTTAAGCTATTTGAGAATTATCCAACTTGAGTTATGGGTACAAATGATTTTTTATTTTTCAGGAAGGAGAAATTCAGGAAGAAGGAATAAAAAAGAAAAATATGAGTAAAACCCCATTCTAATTTATTTTATCAACTCCTTTGCCATTAATTATAATTCTATACGTAGACAAAACTCCAAATCATTTTTTCTCGAGCCGTACGAGGAGAAAACCTCCTATACGTTTCTAGGGGGGGTCTTTAGATCTATCCCAATGAGCCGTCTATCGAATCGTTGCAATTGATGTTCGATCCCGAAGAGAAGGAAGAGATCTTCGGAACGTGGGTTTTTATGATCCGATAAAGAATCAAAGTTATTTAAACGTCCCTGCTATTCTATATTTCCTTGAAAAGGGCGCTCAGCCCACAGGAACTGTTCGGGATATTTTTAAAAAGGCGGAGGTTTTTAAGTAGCTTGGTCCTAATCAAACAAAATCCAATTAAGGAAATAAATAAATAGAAAGTGATAGTAATGGTAATTCTTATATAAATAAAAATTTTTATATATTTTTTTCTGCCTTTTTGGGTTCTAATCGTATCTATTTTTCATTGCTTCTATAAAATCGCATGCTCTAGAACGACAAAACCCGAGTTGCTTGATCCTAGAAATAGAAATGGGAGTTCGGTCGGTTTTCGTTGGAACTCTACTAATAAGTAATAACCGAGGAATTCTATTTTTTTTTATTCTAGTTACTTAATTATTAATTGAATAAATAAATAGAAATCTGATATTTTTTCTACCTCTTCCTTATTTATTCCTCTATCCTATCTAAACCTTTTTCATCTATGTAGTGCCAATTCAACACAAGCCCTTTTTTGAATAGTATTGAAATGGAATTTTTTTTTGTTTTTCCGTTGTATTCTTTTCTCAACATTTATATTGACAACAGTGTATCGAACAAATATAATTCATCGTGATAAGTAGATAAATTTATTTCTGTCCCAGAGGTTTGATTTTTACCTTACATTATTCAAATGATGGGGTTACTTGGATTCGCTTTGATATAATTTGAGCTAAGATATAATAAGAATATAATAAGAATATAATAAGAATAGGGGTTTTTATTGAAAAGTCGATAACATAAGAGCTAAGAGGTGGTCTATAAATTTTTACATTTATCTATCTTTTTCTTTTTTTTTATCGGATAATTTCTTGGATTTTTGTCTCATCTATTCATTTTGATATTTGATATTCCGACTCAATTTCAAAATGTGTGTGTTTTTCTTTTTTTATTTCTTAGTTCAAAGGTTTGATTGTCTTGACTAATCTTTTTTTATTTCTTAGTTCAAAGGTTTGATTGTCTTGACTAATCTTTTTTTATTTCTTAGTTCAAAGGTTTGATTGTCTTGACTAATCTTTTTTTATTTTGATTGTATCTACATAACCTTTTTCTATTCGGGTTGCTAACTCAACGGTAGAGTACTCGGCTTTTAAGTGCGGCTAGGATCTTTTACACATTTGGATGAAGCGAGGGATTCGTCCATACCATCGGTAAAGTTTGGAAGACCACGACTGATCCTGAAAGGGAATGAATGGAAAAAATAGCATGTCGTATCAACGAAGAGTTCTGAGAATGTTTCATTCTTTCCGAATCGGTACAAACCGTTGTGTTCTTTTTTTAAACGGAACAAAATGAATTCAATTTCAAGTTGGGTCGAATGAATAAATGGATAGAGATAGAGCCCTAATGGCTTCAATTTGTTGATTATAGAGAAAAAGCAACGAGCTTCTGTTCTTAATTTGAACGATTACCCGATCTAATTAGACGTTAAAAATGTATTAGTGCCTGATACGGGAAGGGATTATCCCATGAATGGATTCTTTATTTTTTAATGAATCCTAACTATTGCCATTTTTCATTATGGAATGTAAATGCGTGTGTAAAAGAAACAGTATATTGATAAAAAAATTCCAAAATCAAAAGAGCGATTAGGTTGAAAAAAGAAAGGATTTCTAAGCGTCTTGTTATCCTATAACAACGAACATAAACCTATTCGTTTAAATGGAAAAGAGGGGATAGAGAATCTGTTGATAAGTTTACCTGTATCCGGGGTATCTATTAGTTTATTACTAGAATACCTCGTTTTGACTGTATCGCACTATGTTTCATTTATAACCCCCAAAATCCTCTACTGTCAGTTCAACTAGAATTTCAAATGGAGGAATTCCAAAGATATTTAAAGCTAAATAGATCTCAACAACACTACTTCTTATATCCACTTATCTTTCAGGAGTATATTTATGCACTTGCGCATGATCATGGTTTAAATAGAAATAGATCCGTTTTGTTGGAAAATGCAGGTTATAATAAATTCAGCTTACTAATTGTGAAACGTGCAATAGAGCGAATGTATCAGTATGAACAGAATCATTTGATTCTTTTTGCTAATGATTTTAACCAAAATATATTTTTTGGACGCACCAATAATTTGAATTTTAAAATGATATCAGAAGGGTTTGCAGTCATTGTAGAAATTCCATTTTATCTCCGATTATTATCTTCGATAGAAAGTAAAAAAATAGTAAAATCTAATAATTTACGATCAATTCATTCAATATTCCCTTTTTTAGAGGACAAATTTTCACATTTAAGTTATGTGTTAGAGATACTAATACCCTACCCAGCCCATCCGGAAATATTGGTTCAAACTCTTCGCTACTGGGTAAAAGACGCTTCTTCTTTACATTTATTACGGTTCTTTCTCCACGAGTATCGTAGTTGGAA